GTAATTCCTGAACTACTTCTTCTGTATCGGGGATCGTCGAAATAAGCAAGAATACTATTTCTACGTAAAATCCCATTTATGGGTATTTCAATCGAGATACCAGAACGGAGCATTAGTTCTTTCTCCCGTTCTTGATCATATTGGAATGGGATGATGAATCTATTTCTTCGCCTTTTCGCCAATAAATCAGAATTCTCGTGGAGAATGGCAGGATATAGGAAATTCCAATGACCATTAGATATGATTCGATCAGGTCCTGAATAATCAAGAATCCCCTGCCCTTTTTTACTGGAAGGATCCGAACTAAACAATTTGTGTCTCACTCGATCATTAGTCACTGAGAGGTCAGAAATAGATCTCCGTTCGACAGAAAGAGAATGAACATTCATTTGATCTTGATCCTTGTGGAGCGAAAAAGTGACTATACTGGATCTGCACGGACCTCCTGATAATATCCATAAATGACTTGTTTTTGGTAAGAGATGAACATTACCATATCTATATTCAGGCGCATGGTACACATCGGTACTCCAGTGCATTTCTCCCTCTGAGTCAGAATAAATATGTTTTCGAACCCTCTCTTTAAAATTGAAAGTGGATGTTCCAGCGCGAATCTCAGCAATCACTTGTTCTGATTCTACATATTGATCGTTTTGAACTAAAAGAAAACTTTTTTGTGGAATATTCACATTATGTAGAATATCCTGACTCTCAATAGTTACATACAGGTCTATATAACATAGAAAAGCAGGATGTCCATGACGTGTACGTGTGGGATGAACCAAATCCTCATTGAATTTTATTTTTCCATTAGAAGGAGCTCGTACATGTTCTGCAGTACCACCTGTAAATACTCCACCGGTATGAAAAGTTCTTAATGTTAGTTGAGTCCCTGGTTCCCCAATTGATTGACCTGCAATAATACCTACTGCTTCTCCCAATTCGACCAGGTCGCCATGAGTGGGACTCCGACCATAACATAATCTACAGATCCAAGATGTACTCCTGCAAATAAAGGGGGTTCGAATATATATTGATTGTGCTCGAAAGGTTATGAATCGATTGACAAGTCCAATACCAATATCTTGATTTCGAGTGGCAATGCATCGTAGACCCATATATATATCGTCTGCTAATACACGACCAATTAGTGTTTGGATCCAAATTTTTTCCGTCATCCCATTTCGAGGACTCACGGAAATACCTCGGATAGTGCCACAATCTGTTCTACGCACAACAATGTGTTGAACTACTTCAACAAGTCTACGCGTGAGGTATCCAGCATCTGATGTTCGTACAGCAGTATCCACAACTCCTTTGCGGGCTCCGTAGCAGGAAATTATATATTCCGTTAAAGAGAGTCCTTCGCGTAAATTGCTTTGAATGGGTAAATCAATCATTTGTCCTTGGGGGTCCGACATTAATCCTCTCATACCTACTAATTGGTGTACCTGAGATGCATTTCCTCTAGCTCCCGAAAAGGACATTATATGGACTGGATTAGAAGGATCAGTCATCCTAAAATTAGGATGCATTTCTTGTCTCAAATATTCACTTGTAGCATACCATATCTCAATGGATTGACGCAATTTTTCTACCGCGTGTACATTCCCACAATGATGGTGCTTTTCTAAAATCAAACTTTGTTGTTCAGCATCTTGGACTAGCCATCCCTTAGAAGGTATTGTTAAAAGATCATCAATTCCTAATGAAATGGATGTAGCAGTGGCTTGCTGGAAACCCAGAGTCTTTACTTGATCCAGGATGTGCGATGTATATGCCATTCCGAAGTGATCTATTAATCTGCTAATAAGTCGTTTCATGGCAGTTGCATCTATCACTTTATTGTGAAAAACCAGATCGGCCCGTTCTGCCATAAGTACCTCCATATTCCGCTGAGTAGGATTCGACAATGGGTTTGAGTCAGTGATTTGAAGACTTCCTTTCCTCGATCTTGATTCACGTAGAAATTCAGGAATTATGATACCGGTTGAGCCGTAGAGAACCGAATTCCCACGGTATCACATAATTACTTAGCTTAGGTATCGTATGAGTAGGCCCGACAAAACCCTTGTATGGCTTCTTCTATTTCTCGATAAAAAGAAATATGACCGACAGTTGTTCGAATGTATATACAAAGGATTTCTTTTTTTACACTTCTTACTATTAGTTTTACACTTCTTACTATTAGATAGTGCCCATAAATCTCATGATAGGTACCCAAAGATTCATATTGAACTTCGATGGGAACTTCTCTTGAGGCAATGACACGTTGATCGAGTCGCCACCGGAGCCACAAAGGACTATCTAAATTGATTCGTTTCTGCCGATAAGCTCCAAGTGCATCATAGGAACTACAAAAATAGGGTTCTTTCTCTTTCGTATACTTATTATCGTCAACCGTTTCATTTTGATAGTTTCTTCGATTACATGGATTATACCTATTTGAACAAATACCTCGACGATTCCCGATCGTTAATATATAGAGTCCAATAAGCAT